TTCGTTCGAACTTGTTTAGTATTGAATTGGAACCGAGACCGAAATGGTTCTATAGAAGAGGTTCATGCTTCCTTTGTTGAAGTAAGGGCAAATGATCTGATTCGAGATTTCATAAGAATTGATTTAGTGAAGTCCTCTATTTTGTATATCGGAAAAAGGAATGATACGGCAAGTTCGGGATTGATCCCCAATAATGGATCAGATCGCACCAATATCAATCCTTTTTATTTCAAGGCGAGGATTCAATCACTTACCCAGCATCAAGGGACTATTCGTACGTTGCTGAATAGAAATAAGGAATATCCATCTTTTCTGATTTTGTCATCATCCGATTGTTTTCGAATTGGCCCATTCAATGGTTCGAAATCTCACAAAGTGACAAAAGAATTAATTAAAGAAGATCCCGCGATTCCCATTAGGAATTCATTGGGTCCCTTAGGGATTGTACCTAAAATCACGAATTTTTATTCATTTTACTATTTCTATTTATTCTATTTAATAACTCATAATCAGATCTTGTTAAATAAATATTTGCTACTTGACAATTTCAAACAGACTTTCCAAGGACTTCAATATTATTTAATGGATGAAAATGGAAGAATTTATAATCCCGATTCATGCAGTAACATCATTTTGAATCCATTCGATTTGAATTGGTGCTTTCGCCCTCACGATTATTGTGAGGAGACATCCACAATAATTAGCCTTGGACAGTTTATTTGTGAAAATGTATGTATATCCAAATACGGACCACACATAAAATCGGGTCAAGTTCTAATTGTTCACGTTGACTCCTTAGTAATAAGATCAGCTAAGCCTCATTTGGCTACTCCAAGAGCAACTGTTCATGGCCATTGTGGAGAAATCCTTTATGAAGGAGATACATTAGTTACATTTATATATGAAAAATCGAGATCGGGTGATATAACACAAGGTCTTCCAAAAGTGGAACAAGTGTTAGAGGCGCGTTCGATTGATTCAATATCGATGAACCTAGAAAAGAGGGTTGAAGGTTGGAACGAACGTATAACAAGAATTCTTGGAATTCCTTGGAGATTCTTGATTGGCGCTGAACTAACCATAGCGCAAAGTCGTATCTCTTTGGTTAATAAGATCCAAAAGGTTTATCGATCCCAGGGGGTGCAGATCCATAATAGGCATATAGAGATTATTGTACGTCAAATAACATCAAAAGTGTTGGTTTCAGAAGATGGAATGTCTAATGTTTTTTCACCTGGAGAACTTATCGGATTGTTGCGAGCAGAACGAACAGGGCGCGCTTTGGAAGAAGCGATCTGTTACCGAGCCATCTTATTGGGAATAACGAGGGCGTCTCTGAATACTCAAAGTTTCATATCCGAAGCGAGTTTTCAAGAAACCGCTCGAGTTTTAGCAAAAGCCGCTCTACGAGGTCGTATTGATTGGTTGAAAGGCCTGAAAGAGAACGTTGTTCTGGGGGGGATGATGCCTGTTGGTACCGGATTCAAAGGATTAGTCCAACGTTCAAGGCAACACAGCAACATTCCTTTGGAAATCAAGAAGAAGAATCTATTCGAGGAGGAAATGGAAATGAGAGATATTTTGTTCCACCACATAGAATTATTTAGTTCTTGCATCCCCAAAAATTTACCTGATACATCAGAACGATCATTTACGGAATTTCATGACAGATTCATTCTTTTCTTTTAACTATCTAGTCCTGGTCATTTGATTTGGTAATAAAGATAATAACTAATAGAAAGCAATTAGTGACTTGAACCATGTATTAACGTAACGGTCAATCTCCGGTAGAAGGTTCCGTCGGAACAATTATTTATTTCAGGTACCTCTTAAAAAAAAAAAAAAAGAGAGAGAGAAAGTGTGGGGAGAAATGACAAGAAGATATTGGAACATGAATTTGGAAGAGATGATGGAAGCAGGAGTTCATTTTGGTCATGGTACTAGGAAATGGAATCCTAGAATGGCACTTTACATCTCTGCAAAGCGTAAAGGTATTCATATTACAAATCTTACTAGAACTGCTCGTTTTTTGTCAGAAGCCTGTGATTTAGTTTTTGATGCAGCGAGTATAGGAAAACACTTCTTAATAGTTGGTACCAAAAATAAAGCAGCTGATTCAGTAGCATCAGCTGCAATAAGAGCTCGGTGTCATTATGTTAATAAAAAATGGCTCGGTGGTATGTCAACGAATTGGTCCACTACAGAAATGAGACTTCATAGATTCAGGGACTTGAGATCGGAACAAAATACGGGGAAACTCAACTGTCTCCCGAAAAGAGATGTAGCAATGTTGAAGAGGCAATTATCTCAATTGCAAACATATCTGGGCGGGATCAAATATATGACGGGGTTACCCGATATTGTAATCATCGTTGATCAGCAAGAAGAATATACGGCTCTTCGAGAATGTCTCACTTTGGGGATTCCGACAATTTGTTTAATCGACACAAATTGTGACCCGGATCTCGCAGATATTTCGATTCCAGCGAACGATGACGCTATAGCTTCAATCCGATTGATTCTTAACAAATTAGTATCCGCAATTTGTGAGGGCCGTTCTAGCTATATAAGAAATTGTTGATTAATAATAGGATAAGTCAATGACTTTGGAAACTCCATAAATGGATTGAATCGGTTACTATCCCTGAGTCTCAAAAAAGAGATAAAAATCGCTGGGAATATTATGCGATCGCTTGGTATCCGAAATAAAATATACGATTAAAGCAGGCGAGTTGAGAAAGAGATAAGAGATGGCTGAATCAAAATAATTCCTTTTTAAGTTCTATTTCTGTCAGAGGGCAATATGAATGTTCGACCCTGTTCCATCAACTCACTAAAAGTGTTATACGATATATCCGATGTGGAAGTAGGCCAACATTTTTATTGGCAAATAGGGAGTTTCCAAGTCCATGCCCAAGTACTTATCACTTCTTGGGTTGTAATTGCTATCTTATTAGGTTCAGCCACTATAGCTGTTCGGAATCCACAAACCATTCCAACCGACGGTCAGAATTTCTTCGAATATGTCCTTGAATTCATTCGAGACTTGAGCAAAACTCAGATTGGAGAAGAATATGGTCCTTGGGTTCCCTTTATTGGAACTATGTTCCTATTTATTTTTGTTTCGAACTGGTCAGGTGCTCTTTTACCCCGGAAAATCATACAGTTACCGCATGGGGAGTTAGCTGCGCCCACGAATGATATAAATACTACTGTTGCTTTAGCTTTACCTACGTCAGTGGCATATTTCTATGCGGGTCTTACCAAAAAAGGATTGGGTTATTTCGGTAAATACATTCAACCAACTCCAATACTTTTACCAATTAACATCCTAGAAGATTTCACAAAACCTTTATCACTTAGTTTTCGACTTTTCGGGAATATATTAGCTGATGAATTAGTAGTTGTTGTTCTTGTTTCTTTAGTACCTTCGGTGGTTCCTATACCCGTCATGTTCCTTGGATTATTCACAAGCGGGATTCAAGCTCTTATTTTTGCAACTTTAGCCGCAGCTTATATAGGCGAATCCATGGAGGGTCATCATTGACTAGCTTCCGAAATGGTCTTTTTTTTTTTTCTCAAAAAAAAAAAAGAAGCTTATCCCAACTCATGGGCGTCTCAAGATAATTGACTCGGGGAACATGATATATACAAATACCGGTATATACGATCTAGAGTAGGAGCAAGAAAAAAAAAAAAAAAGAAAAACTATATCTATATATATTATTAAGTTAGGTAGGTCTAGCTAGGTATATGTAAGGGCTATAAGTCAATCCCCGTATATGTTTCGAAGAATGATTCTAGAATCCGATTCAATACAAGATACAGATAGTTTGTTTACATTATGAAAGAAACACATGTATATGTGCTATTAGATATTCACTAGTTATATATGGGCTACCCATATATTTCCCATCCCACTGAATTTAGATGGATGCCAATGCAAGCCCTTCCGTTTTATCTGTAACTGTGGATTGAATGAATAAACAAATGAAGTCAAGCATATCGAAGAGAAAGAGCGAAGAATTGAAAAAATGGAATGGTTCGGAACAAAGAAATGGAAGAATTAGAATCGTATAGATTTACAAAGACTCCATGGATAGGAACTAAAAACGAGATATCGAAGTAGTTCTGATGATTCAGTAATATTGTCATTTCAATTCAGAGTTCTTAGTTTTTTTTTTTCCGGATAGGTCTTAGTGATGTTAAGTAATAATTCATTGGTTGATTGTATCATTAACCATTTCTTTTTTTTTTTTGTACCGAGGAACTTAATATGAATCCACTGATTTCTGCTGCTTCCGTTATTGCTGCTGGATTGGCTGTAGGACTTGCTTCTATTGGACCTGGAGTTGGTCAAGGTACTGCTGCGGGACAAGCCGTAGAAGGTATCGCGAGACAACCAGAAGCAGAAGGTAAAATACGAGGTACTTTATTGCTTAGTCTGGCTTTTATGGAAGCTTTAACGATTTACGGACTGGTCGTGGCATTAGCGCTTTTATTTGCGAATCCTTTTGTTTAATCCTATAAATTGAAAAATACATACTTCAATTTTCTTATTTGATTGCCGTGGGCTTGTCGAATTATATCAAAACTTCATCCCTACAATCACCTCTTCGTTGAGATAATATCCCCCGGGATGGATTGATTTGAGGATGAGGAATTAACATAGCAGACCCACTCGATTTCTTCCCTCCCATTCTTATTCTTAATGGAAACTTTTTTTTTTTGACTTTTAGGAAGTGTTGCAACGAACGAGGTATTTCTCAATTGACATGAGACCTGGGACTAATAAATAGATTGGGAATTTAGAAAAAATGTTTATTAAAAATTATTCATATTTATAATAAGGAAATTCATAATAATAATAAAAAAGAAATCAATAAAAAAAAGGGGGCGAAGTGATACAAAAGGAACTCTGTTCAAATTTGTTAGTCCTATCTATAAGAGGAAAGCATATGAAAAATGTAACCGATTCTTTCGTTTCCTTGGGTCATTGG